CATCCCACTTCATCCTACCAACTATACCTGATATAAAGCCGTTCTATAACAATTCAAGACAACAAGAAAGCAAGAAAACGATAGCGATCGGTTTGGGAGCGTCACCGGGGAGTTACGCTTTTTCTCCCGCCTCAGCTTCGCGGATGGGAGGAGGGCGAGAGCGGAGCCCGCACGCTCTATGCTTTTCCCCAGCTTTCCCTCCAGATTAGCTCGTACCCCCTCTGTCTAGGGATTCCTGGGGCATGAGTTAAGCATATAGTTGATTGCTCTTTCTTTCGATTGAGCGTCGGTACTTTTGGAGTCTCTCTCTGTAGGCGTGCAAAACAACAGAGCCACTGCTCTTCGAGGCGGTGAGGTGGACAATCCCTTACTTCAGCTTCAGAGGAGCATCTTTGCATGAATCAATACTAACTCCCCAGTCAGCTGACCCTCGATTTCGGAGATTATAGCAGAAGAACTCCGTAACGGCGGGGAAGGGTTTCGCCTCGAATCCAAACGATTTCTCGTTTTTCTTCTCTTAAGATATTTCTAGTTAGGACTTGATCGAGGGATCAATTGACTCCGAAACATAAAGTAACAAGACCAGAACCCCGTGTGGACTATGAACCAACAAAAAGAAGAATGCCTTTGAGCTCTTGTTCGAGTTCTTCCTTGATGACCGGAAGGGGAGACAGAAGTATAAAATGCCTCTTCCCCCTGGAGGCTTTCTGGCATTTCATCTTTCTTGATTTCCGGAATGGGAAGCTCTCTGATCTTTCCTTCGAGTTCGAGTTTTTATTTTATAGAAGAATGGTAACAAAAAGAAGAGCGTCAGCTCCTAACTCTAATGCCTCTAGGAAGAAATCTGCACAAGGTCAAGGAGGAAAAGCTCCCCCACGTCAAGTCTACAGGCCAACGGACAACACCATCCAATCATCCTTTGATAATACATATAATCTTCCAAACAAAACTGCAGACAATCAGACGGAGCAGAATCTTTTTTATGTTAATAAAGAAACTTCTCAGCACATACAGATTTCTGCCGATCCTTCAACCAGTACTGCTTCTCATGATTCTCAGTTGAGGGTTGATTCTTCTCATCAGGTAATAGTAGATGCCATTGACTCATCTCTGGCTGCTAACAATTCCAATGTTGATAATTCTGGTATTCAGGCTATTATGCCTATTATCTCTCAGCCTGATCATGAACTCATAAACACCATGGAGTCTAATATATCCCTTGTTTGACTGAAATCCAAAGATGATGCTAACGTTCCAAAGGAACAAGCTGCTCAGACTAAGGGATACTTATCGGACTCTGAACCTATGAGAGAAGCAAACACAGGAATTTCAGGTGTAAGGAATTATCTCAAGTGTTATCTAAAGCTTCTGAATCCTACAAGCAGCAGCCAGATACATCTGTCAAAGTACAAGAATCGAACTTGAAGAGCTCCAGAAGGGTTACTAGAGCGTTGGCTCGTTCTTCTCAAACTTCTTCCATTGTTAGCCATGATTAATAACCTCTTGTGGAATATCAGAGGCATAGGCAACATCAAATCAAGAAGGAGGGTTGCCAAGCTTGTAAAGATGTATAATATATCGTTGATTGCTATTCTTGAACCTCTTCACCATGCTAATAAGATTCAGGAATTCTCCAACAGAATTGGTTTCAACTTTTCATTGGCAAATCAAGAGGCAGATGAGAAAATATGGCTCTGTTGGAATCATGAAGTGAATGTAGTGCTTGTCGACGCCTTTGAACAGTGTATCACAGTCGACATCGGCTTCCTTAATTCTGATCTGGTAAGGCTTACCATTGTTTATGCAAAGTGCTCCATTCAACGGCTTCTTTGGGAAAAACTTCAATTACTGTCCTAAGACATACAAGGTCCATGGATGGTTGCGGGTTATTTTAACGCAATTTCAGATGTGTCTGAAAAACTTGGTGGCAGACCTCAAAATCTTGTATCTTTAGAGGAATTCAATACAATGATTAATGATTGTGGCATCATTGACTGCGGTTATGAGGGCAGCAAGTATACCTGGTAGAATAACCCATAAGGTGGGGGCTTTGTTTGGGCGAGGCTTGACAGAGTTTTCACTAATCCGGCTTGGGCTGATGTTTTCTCCTCTACTATGGTGAAAGACTTACCACGCTCAACATCAGAGCATTCTCCTATGCTTATCCAGATTGACGAAGGTGTGTCTTTTCATCCATCTTCATTCAAATGTCAGAACATGTGGATTAAACACCCCGACTTCTTACAAATTTTAGAGTATTCGTGGAATTTGCCTGCTTGGGGTTCTCCTTTTGACATATTTTTTCAGAGACTTAAGAGCGTAAAACAACATATTAAAATCAGGAATAAGGATATCTTTGGCAACATCTTTGATAATGTGAAGAAAGTCGAAGACAAACTGCTACAAGCTCAAATTGCTTTGGAACATTGTTGAACTGATGGGAATTAAAAAGCTTTTAATGAAGCCAAAGAGGATCTGAACCATACTCTTCTCATGGAAGAGACCCTTTGACGTCAGAAATCTGGTATTCAATGGCTTAAAGAAGGTGACAAGAACACCAGATTTTTAGTTATATAGGGTAGGCTAGAAACAGAAGTGGATTAGGGTTGAGGGATCCACCATCTACTTCCCAGTATTTGGGTCGGAACCCTCTTCTCAAATGCTCCTCCTTGTAGGGTAACCACATGGAGTGGTCCTATGGAGAGGTGCACCTTGGCTACCCTCACTTCTGTATTTTGTATACTGTGGGGCGCCCTTTAATGAGGAAGTTGCCTTCTTGGTTGAATAAGGCAAGAATTATGGATAGAGTTTTGGGGTTATTACCTGCTTGCTCCACTATATAATTATGTTTTCTGGAGTTACGATAACACAACTGTTCCTTGTGAGGGGTCAGGTGTAGTTCAAATGTCATTTAGTACGCTACCTGTCATAGCTCTGACAGGGTGGCGATGCCCATATCCACCAGTTCTGGTGGGTGTGGAAACCGGAAGTCTCATGTTGTTCGTCAGCACTATGGCATGATCGGATTGTACCAGTGACAAGTGTTTCGGTGGTTAGTTTGACATTAGGATCCTCTCAGCTATCTAAGTGCCACTCGTTGGAGTGTGGTACTTGCTTGACAGCTGGGATCTTTCCTAGGTGATGGCTGGGACTGCGTTTTCTTTGGGGACGCAGGTTTCCATCTGAATTGGAGGAGGCCTATATAAAGAAATTCTTTACAGTCTACTTTGCTGGCCTTGAATCTTCTTTCTTGAGTTTGACTGGCTTAGTAGCCACCTGGGCAACCTTTGACTCTGAAGGGAGGTTCAAGGTGTTGCACAAGCTCCTTGGGGGGCACTTGACTTGGGGGGAGTGCCCGCACCGTTAAGGGAGTCTTTGTGTGGCTCAGGTTAGATTATGCCATGGTTATCTCCTAATGGGTCTCATCTTTCTACTAAGCGGACTATTAGTTTCAATCTTTTATTGAACTAGTCGTTCATCAAAGCTTCCGGGTGAAAAGCTAGGTGTAAGTCCTTATATTCGGGGCTTACCTAGGATACAGACAGACCTGCTATTTGCTATGGTGAGCGCGGCGTAGGTTGACAACCTTGTCGCGGATGACAACTGATGATAAGACTTTATGGCTGTCAGCCACAACTAACTAGAGATAGGGGAGATTATCTGTGTGACATCGATTCGGTGGTTAGAGAGGTTAGTTCAGGGCCCTGATAATCATCACCGGGCGTCTGACACCAGAGCGATCACGGCATTTACTCGGGTTTAGCCTAGACAACGGTTCAAGGATTATCTTGTCCTTGGTGACGTTTGGCATCGGGACCGTAAGGTCGTTGTTGAATATAGGAAGATCTTAGGCAATCAGGGGGTTTACTCCAATCGGAAGACTTGCTTTTCCATAGGGATTGAATGCCGGATTAATCACTTCACGGGAGAGAACACGAGGGATGAGCGACGATCGACCTACCGCTCCGTGGGTTTGTACTAGTAGATAAGGTAGTTCATGAGTTCGTATTACAATCAGAGGGAGGAAAAGCAATGACCAGATGATAAAAATCTCCTAAAGAAAGGTAAGGCCATAGTAGAAAGCACTTATCCGCTAAGGCTTCGCCAGTTCCCATGACAGTTGGTGGTGGGAAAGTAGAAACAGTTGTTCTTGAAGCTGTCCCTGGGGAAGTTAGAGGTAAGGGTGTAGGTAAGGTAGTAGTGATCAGATGAACATCTCACTTTCGCTATCAGAGCTATGTGAGGCGATCTCCGTGAGGGAGTCTTATCTCGAAAGGAGTGATACTGCCTACCTAATGAAATTAATAACAGAGGCGAGCGGAGTGAGGGCGGTGGGCGGGCACGGTGGGAAAGAAGACCTGCCTCGCGCCATTGAAGACGAAGACGGCTTTTGGCTATCTTCTTTCTCCTCGTTCTTGGGACTTGCTTTAGGACTGTGTTCGTAATCCTCTATTCCCTCTGTTTGGATCCCACCTTGTTCTCATCGTCATCCTTGTGTTGAGGTCCCTAAAGCACGCTTCTGTAATACCTTTTCCTACTCCTGAGCTACCATGAGTTTAGAATCTTCATTGAGCTTTATCCGCTTCAATAAGGTATTACACTAGCCTTCTCAATAGCCTTACCAGCTACGTTGGAGGAGAAGTTCTAGCCGCTTCCCCTTTGCCTATCTTCCTGCTCTGCCAGTATACCTCCTTGCAAACCCCGGTTAGTCTTCGTAAGAACAAACCGTATGCTTTTGGTTTCATGCTATTGTAATGGGCAAGTTCCCTATCTTCATTGCTCAGGGCAAAACTCTGCTTTAACAATATCCTCGGGTTGCAGGATTTCTTTCTTTCTGGCCGCGTAGCCCCTTTGTTAGGAATACCAGGAAATCGTAGTTAACCGGAGTTGAATTCCGGAAAGAAAGGCAGTCCACATAGATATGTGATTCTTATCTCTCTAATATAGGGCATATCCACTTAGTCGATGCACTCGCCCTCCCCACGTGCCTGGGGATTAGTTGGGGGGATCACCAGCTCGCCTGCTCATGAGAAAAGAAACCGTAGGTTTAAGAATTCCAGAGAATAAATAGGCTAGTCCTCACCGGCAAGCAAACTCACTTGTCGAGCTAGGAGCGCACTTACTTAAGGTATCCTGCTTACTAACGAAGAGCACCGGAGGAGCAGCTCGCCAGAGACGGGGAGTACGGGCGCGGGAAGTCGCGTCTTCATGGGGTCTAGGGCAGTACCAGACCCTCTTATCCGACCCTTTTATTAATAGGATCTCGGGGCTTGGGGGCAACTTAGCCCAACTTTCCGTACAAGGAAAGGGGGAGCCAGTTCTATCCTTTAAAACAAAACACCGACTTCGGGAAAGAGCTCCATCTAGGAAATGGAGCATGAAGGACGCCAAAGAAAAAGACCTTCTTATCGAGCTGGAAGCACAGGGAAGGGGGCACGCTTAGTGACATACAAAAAGGCAGGACTCACATTCCGTAGTTCTCTACGAGAAGACGGAGCTCAGATGAGAAAAAGAACCGTAGGAAGAAGTCGCAATAACTGCCGCCTTCAGTTAGGGAACTACCCTTCGCCTTGTCCTAACATATCCTCTACTTATACAACCCTGTACTTCTACAACCCTTGGGTTGGTGACCCCTTAGCTCAACTTTCAGTCGGGCAGGGGCGATCCATTTTGATCCTAAAAACCATACCCCCGCCTTTTTCAAGAGCGGCAGGAGAAAGAAAGAAGCTGGAGGAGGGAGGCTCCGGATCTGCACTGATCTATTAAACCTAGCTCATGAGAAAGAAACCACAGGGAAAGCTTCTCTATCTATTAAATTGGTTATTCAGGTTGCTTGCAGTCTACTCTTGTAGTTATGTAGTTCGTTCATAGAACCTATTATCTACCTTTAGCCAAGCGCACCACCAGGAGCAAAGCTAAGAGCTCAGTGAACGCAGTCAGGCCCGACCGCTTATCTAGGAGCAGATCCGCACCATTGGCCTTATACCATCATATGCCCCTTCCTTTAATCCCTTGCCTTTCCCCTCTTCAAAGAGTCCCTCTAACCTGGGATGGGGCCTTCCTCTTTTCAAACACAAACCTGAAGCAGGATTGAATAGCCCAGTACTTTTTAAAACTGAAGAAAGTGCACCTGTAGAGTCTTAGCTCTCTTGATCAATCGATCCATAAGTTTGTCAGTCAGTGAATAGGAGAACTAAGGTGGCAATCAAAGGAAGCTCGATAATCGATCGCTACTTACCCTGGGTCAATACTATCCCGCTTAACCAGGGGATGGTTTTTGATCCATCCTGGAAAGCCTTACCAACTTATAACCGACTATATGGCAGAATTCTTCCACCATAAGGTCAAACGGTGGCCTTACAAGTTGCGGTAACCGTTCCTTGCTAAAGTGAAGTGAATAACCTTTAAGCTCATTGAGAACGTCTTGCTACCTGAAATGAATAAATGTTCTTAATTCCTAGCATAGTTGAGTGAATGTTGAACCGATACTGAAGCGAATCCCTCAGTCGTGTTTTCACCCTAAGAGCGTCCCTATGCTAAAGTGGAGTCATGTCTATCTGTAGTTCCCCGGGATACTCTCTAAGAGAAGGAGCAGCATCATATCTGAGTACCGAAATGCTTGTGTAAAAGACTCACTCGCTTCCCCTCTAGTTGACTAGCTTCCCTTCCTTCGTTCTCTCTTAGTTGCCTACTGTCTTTAGTTCCGTCATGGGTATGAAGGCCGAAGTCTTTCATTTCTTCCTAAAGTGAGGACGAGGGCCCTTCGGGTTCATACCCGTCGGGGGCAGGCTCATCACCTGCCGGCGTGATTTGATTCTCGGACTCAATTCGGGACAACTCATGTCTTCAGAGGCACCTTATGGGGCCTCCTCCTATGTGTATTATAAATTAACTATTAATGCATAGTGAGGTCGTATCCATAGGACAACCTTACCTTCACTTGCAATCATTATATGATTGTAAGCGGACTACTTGGTTCATGACCAAGCGCCCTCCACCCGGGAGTGCCCACCATCCAATACGGATGTTCTTGGGTCCTGGCAAAGGTGAGTCCTTTCGAAGAGATGCCTTGGTTCCCCTTTGGCTTACTTGATTGCTGGTGATTATGACTTGATTGCAGTTGAGACAGAACGGAATCAATGAAAGAAAAGAGCTAAGGCAATGTGTAAAGATAAAATAGCTAAGTAGTTAGACCCAAGGAGTGACTCTCTCTCAGCTCAGAACTAGGATAGATGGATGAACTATTTTCAGAGGGAAGAACCACTTGTGATCTGCTTCCCTCATCATTACACTTCTCCCCCTTCGGGAAGCCACCATCACAAAGTAGCTTCCCTTGGTTTGAAAAATCAGGAACATGCTCAACAAAAGTTACATCCTTATAAAGATATACAAGACCATCTTTTGGATTCATACACTTGTACCCTTTCTTGCCAGGAGAGTCACCAATAAAGGCACATGGAATGGACCGATTATCAAACTTCTCACAGGTAGGATGTAACACATTTTCAAACGCAACACAGCCAAACACACGAGGAAGAAGATGAAATTGAATAGAATCCGGAAGTATAAAATTGGGATTTCCATTCAATACACGAGAGTGCATTCTGTTAATCAAATAGCATGCTGTAAGAATAACTTCAGACCAAAAACGGAAGAGAACTTGCATACCAGTTAGGAGGGATCGAGTCAAACTTATCTAGTGTGGCAAGTGACGATTTTTCTTTCCGCCATCCCTGGGGCGTATATGAACAAAAATACTGAGGTTCAATCCCTTTTTCCTGTAAGAACACTCCCATTTCTGATCTACGACCACCCTGCATTGTCAGAACGTCAGGTTTTGATACTGCAGTGAACTTTTCTCTTAAGGCTTTTTGCTTGTGTTCTAGACGTTCATAAGAACCAGTGAATCGAAGTCCCTCCTCGCAAGCAAGGATGGTTTTTATTACTGCTTTTAGGTTTGAATTCCTTCCTAAAGCCTAAAATGAGTTCTGTGCCCCGTGCTTCCCTCCCTCCTGGGCCTATCTCTAGTATCTATATCTAGTATCCGACGCAGCGTACGCTATTTAGTTGTCATTCTTCCGTCTGTCCCGATATTGATTTCGGTACCCTCGTGTTACTCCTTCTGTTGCCGAAGAACAATCAATTAGTTTCACTAAATTAGTTGTATTTGTATTAGTACAAGAAAGGCTCTCTCGCTGAGTGAATCCCCAAGAGAAGTCAAGATAGGAAGAATCTTTTCCTCCGGCTACCTTCTCGTTGTTAGCGCAGGGAAGTCGCTGCTATCTGCGACCGAGGAAAGAAAGCGCCTTATCAACGCGGATACACGGTTGTCCACGTCTATAAGTCGTAGTCGTAATTGACCGTTCTCTAAGTCAGACTCTGCTCTGGTACCATGTATGAATCGAACTCAAACCACCGAAAGATCAAGACTTTTTGAAAGAAAGAAAGATGAGTTTCCCCGGGAGCTCTTTTCCCTAAAGCGAACGGTCTACTCAAGCTCAAGAAAGCTATTGTATTGTAGTTACGGTACTCAATCAAGCCAGCCGTTCAATCAAGCCGATCGATCGTAGAAAAAGCACTTCTCTTTCTGTGCTCTCCTTCGAATCTTTAATGAGCCAAGCTTCCTCACGCTTCACGTAAGCCCCCCTTGTCCTCTCTCCTTACCTTATTCGATTTCGATTAGGGCGCTCCTTAAGGACCCTCAGCTTCGCGTGAGCTAAGCTAGCAGCTTTCCTTTCCTTAATAGTCGATAGTCGAGCTCGCTTTCGCTTCCTTTCCTGACTCATATTAGTACAGTATACCGGTGTCCCCGGCCCGATCTTTCCTGACTCTTTCTGTCTTAAGAGGGAACGGGAGTTAAGAGTCCTTGAAGAGTTAGATTCCCTTAAGTACCGCCTGACCCTAGACGCACTTAAGTAAGTAAAGCTATTCCATTAAGACCCCGCTTGAGGAAGCAACCAAGCTTTCTCCTCTAGTCTCTTGCCTCGTCAGCAAGCTCTTCCATTCTCTTCTCCTTGCCTAGTCCGAAAGCCGTAGCCATCTCAGACTTTTCTTTTGTCGAGTGAAGTCCTGGAGTTACTGCCTTCCTCCTTTTTCTTTTGTCGACCTGAAGCTGCAGTGAAGGAGGGAATGGATTAGATTACTGAGGAATTCAATAGCTCGACTGGAAAGGAGAGGAAGGAGCATAAAAGAGTATCTGAGGAATTCAATAGCTCGACTGGAAAGGAGAGGAAGTAGTTTAAGTCTCAGGATCTTTTCTTTCAAGAGAAGGAGCAAGTACAGGGCTAGGTCCCAGCATAACGGGAGGCGAAGGAGACCTGTATAAAGAGAAATCCGTTTGGTTCCCTTATTGATATTGATTAGGGCTAGTCATAGAAGGGGCTTGAATCGCTATCTTAGGAATAAATCCAACTAGATATGGTCCCGGTCTTCTTCCCCCTTAGAAAGGAACTCTTCGCCTCATACGGTTCGAGATCGAGAAAAAGGGATTCTAAGTCTATGTATAGAAATGTCAAATAGGTAAAATAGGCATTCTCGGGGAATGCTTACCGACTTCATCTCGCTTAATTGAATCTCCCGCGACAGGGAAGGGATCATTGGAAAGCGTTAGTGGTTGGCTAGACAGAGATTTGCGAAAGCTCAAGCTCGGGAGAGGAATAGAAGGGTTGGCTCTTTTGCTTAACAGCAAACTAGCTGACTAGGCCTTCAGTCAATATAGCAAGTTAAGTGGCTCAGGCCCGTAAAGCACATTTCGATGATGCAGGGTAGGATTCCGTCTGAGCCCAAGACTGGATGAGACGGATCTTGTAGTCTGCTAGCTAGCTGTTCACATTCTTTCTTTCGTGCTCGACATCCAGGTACGAGAAGCATAGGACGAATATTTGCTTTGTTCATAAGAAATTCACTCAGAAAATGAATATATTACTGGTAATCCTTTGAGGGTCTTTCTACTTCTAGTTAGTCTACCTACGTCATTCTTTCTTTACTTTAATAAATCAGTCAATTTACCACGCCTAGTAGAGCTCCTAGCTCTTAAGGGCAAGACTAGCAAAGATGCAACCGTTAACCATGCTACCGCTACCACAGTAGAGAAGGCGGAATCGGCCTCCCTTATCGAGATAGCAGGGACTTGAAGGAAAGTAAGAGAAGAAAGCCACCGATTCACTCCAAGTGGGAAAGTAGTGAGTTCTGGATTCTCTCTGGGTGTGAAAGATAGGTGGAAGAAAGGAGGAGAGTCAAAAGGATCAAAGGAAAGGAGTTCCGTTCAATGTGTTGTTGTGGTTGAGTCAATAACATCCTATAAAAAAGAGCTAGGCCCAAAGGCGATAAGAAGTAATAAAACTTCAGCGGAGACAGGTTAAAAATAGGGGCATTCCAAACAAAGGAAAGAAGTGCAGATATGAGAAGGTAGATGCTTTTGGGTTCTAAAAAACTAAAGTAAGGTAGCGAAGTTCAAACTGCTCTTACGCAATTAGTAGGACACGGGGGAACAACCTTAGAGTGATTCAGTCGATACAGAGGCTTGACTACTACGATGGAAAGTTCTGAAAGAACAGATTAGATGTGATTACCAATCGGCTTACTCTGCCTTTGCAAAGACTGTTTATGGATATGCTCCTTATACAGGAATTGAGGATGTAAAGAATAACGATTTAAAGACCTGTCAGATGAACCTTAAGGAAGATCTACCGAAACCGCTTGTCTTTCGTTTGGCTTCCGAAAAGGATTCAATCCAGGCATTTCTAAGCGGGGTAAGAGCCCTAATAAGGGAAGTACGAGTCACTAATAGATCTAGCTCCAAAAAAAGCTGGTAAGTCCATAAAATAAAAGGGTGAAACCAAAAGCAGAAGAAAGGGGGAATCGAAGAGGCCTAAAATCAGCCTTTTGAAGCCCTTCTTAACGAAAGAGCACGTTTTTATAATTAGACTATTATGCTACAGCTACTGGTCCAACTCCACCAACTAGATAAGCTAGATCAACACCGGCTTCCACGTCTTTGGAAGTTCCCAACCTTGTACTACTATCTCCTTAGTTTTTCTCCCTCATTGTAGGTATTTTGTAGCTGACCAAACCCCTTAACCAACAAGCCAAGGCTCCCGCGGCTAGGGTAGGGAAGGCCCTTTCCAATGCCTCGAAAGGGTCTATCGAAAGAGAAGGGCGTGCTGGTTTCGAGGAAATGCATTTAGATGAGAGAAATCGACTAGGAACACGATGCCTATCCGTGGACGTAGGTCCCTAGGTAGGTTTAGTTGGCGGGAGTGATGATGTAAAGGTAAAAAAATAGGCGCATCCATGGAAGGCCGACCTTAGCGGTGTGAAGCCATAAAGTACGAAACGAACAAGAAAACGGTCTAGCTAGCGGGGGTACTTGGGAAAGTTCAAAGCATGGTTCAATCCTTACCTGTTCGAACGGACAAAACTTGACCTTGTCTGTGGCCAATGCCAAGGCTTCGTGACCCGCTAAGAAGTGGGGATTCATTTTGATGCTGTGACCGACCGGGGAGTGGAATTCTTTCTTTATGCCCCATATAGCTGTGAATTCACAGATTGTTAGGATGGACTTACATCACTTACAGTCTATGGAGGCAGCGAGGAAGTCCGTACTAGTATGATATTGAAAGTAATCGATCACAACTTATCATGCACGACAGGAGCTAAGGCAAGATCAGAAAATTGCTTACCCGCCGCCCACTTATCCAACCAGATAACTGTCTGCTTACCTCACTTAATTCACTTAATCCTACCGTTATGCACTTTCCATATAGGTTCGGATTGGTGAAGCAATCGGCAGAGAGCATCTCGCCCATGTCCCTCCATCCGTGGTAAAGCACCTGCTCACTCGAATCAACGATTTCATAATGGATTGCTTGTCTTGCTATTGTCTTTCTAGCTAATACGTCTTGGAGCACGAAAAGCTATGTGAAGTAAAAGATGTATATTCGCTTCTCTTTCTTTTCTTATGAGAATCTATCATCAGTAGAACCATAGCACATTTAGATAAGCTTATAGCAATATCTGCCCGTATCGGAATGTAGAGTGGGCTCAGACCTGAAATCTTAATCTTAGTTCAACTGCGCCCTGCAATCTTTCGTCTTTCTGCGGGCGGGTCTGGCTGAGCTTTCCATGGATAAATTCTTCCCCGATAAGTCGTAACAAGGCGTGGAACCCTGTCCCCGTCTTTCTCTGCCCGCGGGTAACTAGTCTGAAGAGCATTTACAGTCTCCGCTCTTTTCCTTGGGTCAAGGTCTCCTTTACATCTTAGCTCCCATAAATATGAAGAGCTGTGGCCGAGAATCGTAGAAAGATGGAGTGAGTTGGCTTTCCTTGCGGAGTGCCCGAGCAAGTTATTATGTCAACCGAGGTGTTATCTATATTGGATCCCAATGGTGTAGTGAAGAACTATAGAGAACTTTTGTTGGTTGTTGACCAACGGAAAGCATGGGAGAAAAGAACTTCTTCTGTGCATCAATCACACCCGGCAAGACGAATCTCTTTTTCTTTCTATACGCAATTTCGGAAGAGTCTAGTTGATAGGATTCACTCATTCAAGTGAAATTGTTTTTGAATTCAAAGAAGACGCCTCCAACAACTTAGGGGAACCTACTCTTATTCGGTTTCAGAATCGGTTGATGAACAAGAAGAATCTATTGCCTCCACTTCAATACATTGGTTGAAGGATGGATCTTTTCTTGCCATGAAGGAGAAGGCGCTAGGTCAGTCTGTCAGGTAGAGGAATGGATTTCGTAGCTATATGAGATGGACTTGCCAACTCAAGGGGGAGCTGCCGCTAAAACAAGCCATGGCGCTAGCAAACCCGGCCCGCTTCCAACTAGTATGACAAAGGATGTCCTTTTTCAGCAGAGGATATAGATATGAAAAAAAAAAGGTAACCGCCTGGCGAGTCGTTCTCGAGGCTCTTGGGAACAATCACAGCCGTCTTGTTTAGAAATGGATCATCAAAATGAGAAGAATCTATCAGTTAACCAGGCGGTTCATCTTACTCGAGAAATTACTTTCGGGGCAGGCTCACAGCTTGGAATGATCTTAGTGACTTTGGCTCACGAATTGGATTCGAACCAATAGAAAGAAGCTACTTACCAAATAGTAGATCGTGAGTGGGTATGTCGTCCTCCTCATTATAGTTAGTCGCAATCCACATCCTGTCACGTCATTCAAGCCAAACGAGGTATGTACTGAAACCTTTAGTCTGCAGCTTCCCCTTCTCTCCTCTCGACTTTCTAATAAAGTAGTTAGTTCCGTAGCTCAGTGACCGAGGGTAGAAAGAATAAGAAAGTCTAGAAGCATTACCAGGTTCCAGTTATAGCTACTCTCGGCTTATCAGTATCAGTATCGGGGGTCCCCAATGTTGGAATTTTAGGTGATTGGGGCCTTTAGTTTATTAGATATGAGATTCGCGAACTAATGAATAAGGATATTTAGACTGGCAGACTCTTTTGGTTTAATATGGTATCGATAGCAATAGCGGTCTTTTCCCCTGTATTCCTTACAAGAGCCGGGTTGACTAGACTGGGCTGCTTCCCCTAATATCAGGGGCGTAAGCACTGCTAACATACGATACAATTGAACTTTTGCTCATACCCAGCTCGAGGGAAATTCCTCTTTGATAACATGGATCCATTTCGTAAGTCGATAATATAAGATCAGCTACCTGATTTCTATCAGAAAGACCCTTCCAAAACTTGCGAAAGAATAGTGCCTGATAGCCGTCTGGCCCTGGTGCCCTAAGGTTCCTTATTCCGGTTGTAAAACCTGCTATATCCGAACTCCTAGCATCCTCTTCCAGGAGTAGGAAAGCAGTCCTAAATTAAAACTAAGAACCCTTAGTTTGATTGCAGCTAGCACGCCCCCTTTTTCTGTGGAGCGGAAGAAACGAAGGGTAAATGAACGGAAACACATCAACGTGTGTTCCGCTGTGAACTGATTCAGAAAATCCACAAAGGGTTCCTCACTGGTTGCCAGCATTCATGGCAATCCGAGAAGGGGAGCGACTACTCTAGGTAAGACACAGGGAACGAAGAGCGGTTCTTTCGATATTGAGAAAACCCTATTAAGTTGACACTATGAGATATCGGACTCAGGAGTTCCTCATATCAGTACTGAGTTCTCTCAGTCTTGGATAGTTATAGCGACCCATAGGCGCGAGATGTACCTTGTGGGGGGGGCGGCGGTCCCCTGGACATAGTCCTCGTTAGATACTCCCCCCCCATACAACACCTATTATCTAGATTTAAGTCTAGTCAAGGGAGAATACCGCTGCTAATATGCATATATATGTTTGGTTATGATTCCAAGTGTTTTATAGACTTGGTTATTGGGTCTAGCTTCTTAGAAAGCCCCATTTGATAGGGGGAGATAGCGGACCTTGTGGAGGACCTCGGGGTAGAGCGGTAGGAATTTAGGACCTCTTAATTTAGCTTGTAAATGCTGCTCGATTAGACCTGTTCACGTAGAACATAAGGTATAGGGATTCACCAAGCCTAACAAGCATCAAAAGGAAGTGGGTTGGTACATTCTTGCTTCTCTGCGAAGCTATAGTTAAGGTGCACGGGGTCTTACCGTCTAGGGAGAAGCGGGTATTGGGGGACCGAAGACCAAAGCAGCTTCCTAGCACCTATATTATCGTAACTTTAAAAGACTGGGGTACGCCCCCTTTTTGTTCACACGCAAGCCTCGTCAAACTTGGCAAGTAAATCTTAAGGCCTTCTCGTCTTCAGCACCAACTAGAACTGCGAACTAATGAATAAGGATACTGCTACTTCTCTTAGTTATACCTATCCTCCCCTCTTATATTTGAGGTTTTCAAAGTGTCAACACCGCACTTCTGGTCTTTCACTCCGACGAAGATAGCTGAATTCCTAAGACTCCTGTGGTGGCTACTGTTCCTAACTCTGGGGTTGTGGCTGCCCCTGATCCAGAGTTTGTGTCTGTTACTGACCCTATTCTTACTGTCTGGTCCTGTGGTTGCTGATGGCGTTGTAG